CATACATAAATCGAGTCAATGCAGAGGAAATGAATACATTTCTATACTATTTAGTAAGTGCAATAGATAAAGCATAATCTGGATTATGCCAATCACTTATTCTACTGGATCTTACGGAGCCAGTTCATATCATATACGACACGACCGGGTCTGATCATAGAAAGGATTCTCTTCAAACGAACCAGCCTATCCTCTGTATGGGGCTTACGCGATGGTTGGAACAAAGACACATTTTTGTTGTAAATTCAAATGTGGCAGATAAAGACATATATCTGCACGGCCCGATCAATAGTTCAAGTCACACACTCCCATAATCCATTTTATCTTCGGAGAATTCGCTTCAACTATAAGTGTCAAAAATATAGATTTTTGTAGAGTTGAAGAGAAATATCCAAATACATGTCTTATTTTTTTCAATAATCCATATTTGTAGCAATGAAATACTGTTGTTCCTACCCCAAGTGATAAATGATTAATTCAAAATATTAATGGTATAGAGTCTTCCTTATAAAGGGCCCGAAATACCTTGTTTACGTATCATTGGGAAATGCATTAACATAAATACGGCAGTAAGAAGAGGTAATACAAAAGTGTGTAAACTATAAAAACGGGTCAAAGTGGATTGTCCCACACTAGCACTTCCGCGTAATAACTCTACCAGGGGCGATCCTATTACAGGAATAGCATCAGGCACGCCCGTTACAATTTTTACTGCCCAATAACCAATTTGGTCCCAAGGTAAGGAATAACCAGTTACACCAAAAGATGCGGTTAATACACCCAAAACCACACCTGTAACCCAAGTCAATTCACGAGGTTTTTTAAAACCACCGGTGAGATACACACGAAATACGTGCAGAATCATCATTAGGACCATCATACTTGCCGACCATCGATGAACTGATCGGATTAACCAACCAAAGTTAACTTCAGTCATTATATATTGAACAGAAGCAAAAGCCTCTGTAACGGTCGGACGATAATAAAAAGTCATAGCAAACCCCGTAGCTACTTGTACTAAAAAACAAGTAAGCGTAATTCCTCCTAGACAATAAAATATGTTGACGTGAGGAGGAACATATTTACTAGTTATATCATCTGCAATTGCCTGAATCTCAAGACGTTCTTCGAACCAATCATAGATTTTATTGAGATAGGTAAACCAAGGAGACCCCCCCCGAGAACCGTATATGAAAATTTCATCTCGTACGGCTCAAACAGAAACACCCCAATACTATAGTTCTAACGGATGTGTGGAATAGAAAGTTTCAATTTTATTAATTCTATGATTCCATTTTTTCTTAAGATATGAAAGAATAAAAACCCGAAAACTATTCTTTGTGGTTATAATGCCAAAAAATCAAGTCGGCTCATTCGTCTCTATATTGATCGTTATAGGCCTCTTGAATCTTCTATTTACCTATTTTCTTTGTTGTTATTTATGTGTAATGCGGCTTTACTGCTGTTTTTTTTATTGATAGGAATTCTCTTGTTAAGACCCTATGAATCAATTAAAACCTCAGATTCATACTAGAACCACGATGATTCAATAAAACCTTCTCAAACTAAGTCCCAAAATTCCCTGAGTTAAGAACCGTTGGATCATCACTTATTCAATGACTAGATCTAATGACGAAAAATCAAAAGAAATCTTTGTCCTTTGATCAAAATAAGCATAAACGGAAGTTTGAAAGAATAAAAATCTTTCTATTTAGAACTTCTAACTCTTTTAAAAATTTTTTGAAGTCCGGCCACGAGGTCTGACTATTAAGTATGAATCATAGTTCTAATACTTTAGTAATCTATAGTAATCTATTTCATATATTCCGTGCTCCAGATACTAAAACGAATATCCGACGAAGTAAAACCATCTCTATCAAGATGACAGATCTATTCTCTGTACTAGCCATAGGATCAATTATACCAAGTCACACACTCATATTCCGGAAATACAGAAAAAAAGAAATTCCACGGTCGAACTACCAAAATAGAATGGGATAAAAATCAGAAAACTAAACGCTTCACTTTGGATTGAAAAAGCTAGTTAATGGTTCTTGTAAATCTAATTCATTGAAATTCCATCCAGTAAAATGGAAGAATTATAAATCTCCAAAATAATAGATAGAAATACTGCAAATAGAGCCATTGCAAGACCCATCAAAGGAGTAGTTCCCCAACCAGGAGCTACTTTACCATATTCTGAATTCAATGGTTTCAATAAACTCCCGGCATTAGTTCGTTTTGGGCGGCCAGATCTAGAACTACCCTCAACGGTTTGTGTAGCCATAATATTTTATATTCATTAAGATCTGTTGACTTTGTATACCATTCCGTTGTAAATAAATGATCTTATCATAGATCCATTGTGGTCTTAAAACTACATAATGTCTTAAAACTATATAATAATGGAAACAGCAACCCTAGTCGCCATCTTTTTATCTGGTTTACTTGTAAGTTTTACTGGGTACGCCTTATATACTGCGTTTGGGCAACCCTCTCAACAACTAAGAGATCCATTCGAGGAACACGGGGACTAGTCGAAGTAATGATCCTCCCAATAGTGGGAGGATCATTACTTTCAATTGAGATAATGAAAAATCATTTCACCCTTTTACTTTTTAGTTGGAACTTTAGGCGGTTCGCGAAAAAAGATAGCGAAAAAAATTATTCCTAGAGTTGAGACTAAAAGGAATGTATAAACCAATGCTTCCATAGATTCGATCGTGGTTTACAATTATAGCTTCCATACCTGTTTATTTTGGACCGTCTCCCGGATAAAGAAAGAACAAAAGTCAAAGAAAAGGCAGCGAGTCAAATGTCAAATCAAGATTTATCCGGTACCCCAACCTATAGTCAGTCAAATAAAATAAAAACGAAAAGTAACAAAGCAATATTGTATCAAACTACCTGTCTTCGTGTAGTTGGATCTCCAAGTTTTTGGAATGTTCCAAATTCCACTTGAGCATCTAAATCCGGATCAATACCAGCAAAAACATCTCTAAACAAGGTTCTAGCACCATGCCAAATGTGTCCGAAGAAGAAGAGCAAAGCAAACGAAGCATGCCCAAAGGTAAACCAACCCCTTGGACTGCTACGAAAAACACCATCGGATTTCAAAGTAGCACGGTCTAATTCAAAAATTTCACCCAATTGAGCACGTCTAGCATATTTTTTCACAGTAGCAGGGTCGCTATAACTGACTCCATTCAGTTCGCCGCCATAGAACTCAACAGTTACACCTACTTGTTCGACACTATATTTTGATTCTGCCCTTCTAAAAGGAACATCGGCTCTAACAATTCCGTCCCCGTCGACCAAAACAACTGGAAATGTTTCAAAAAACGTCGGCATACGACGTACAAAAAGTTCATGCCCCTCTTTATCTCTAAAGATAGGATGTCCTAACCACCCAACAGCTATTCCATCCCCGTTGTCCATTGAGCCCGCTCTGAATAATCCCCCTTTTGCCGGATTATTGCCGATGTAATCATAAAAAGCTAGTTTTTCAGGAATTTTAGACCAAGCTTCGGATAAACTTTGATTTTCGGCTAAGCCAGCACCAATTCTTCGATATATTTCTTGTTGGAAATATCCTTGATCCCATTGATAGCGCGTGGGACCAAACAATTCAATCGGGGTAGTTGCTGAACCATACCACATAGTTCCAGCAACTACAAAAGCTGCAAAAAAGACAGCAGCAATACTACTGGAAAGGACGGTTTCAATATTTCCCATACGTAATCCTTTGTATAGGCGTTGGGGTGGACGAACACTAAGATGAAATAGACCTGCCAATATACCTAAGGTCCCTGCTGCAATATGATGAGAAGCTATTCCTCCCGGAACAAAAGGATCAAAACCCTCCACACCCCACGCTGGATTTACGGCCTGTACCCTTCCGGTTAGTCCATAAGGATCGGACACCCATATTCCAGGACCATACAATCCTGTTACATGAAATGCACCAAAACCAAAGCAAGCCACCCCTGAGAGAAATAAATGAATTCCAAAGATCTTAGGCAAATCCAAAGAGGGTTTTCCTGTACGTTCATCAGTAAATATTTCTAGATCCCAATACACCCAATGCCAGATAGCTGCCAAAAAACACAAGCCAGAAAACACAATATGTGCCCCGGCCACACCTTCGTAACTCCAAATACCCGGATTCGTTACAGTCCCCCCTGTAATACTCCAACCGCCCCATGAATTCGTTATTCCTAAACGAGTCATGAAGGGTATAACGAACATACCCTGTCTCCACATTGGATCAAGAACAGGATCAGAGGGATCAAAAACGGCTAATTCGTATAGAGCCATCGAACCGGCCCAACCAGCAACCAGAGCTGTATGCATTATATGGACAGAAATCAAACGACCGGGATCATTCAATACGACGGTATGAACACGATACCAAGGCAAACCCATGGAAATACCCCTTTATCAACGAAAAATAGACACAATGTAACTTTATTGCATTGGAAAAAGCTATGCTATAGACCCCTTTTTTAGGGGATTCTCTCGGGGAAAGGATTAATATTTGTTTGATGCTTTTCGTAATAATTACTTTTAGTAATAATGAAACTATTTTGTTCGTAGGAACAAAAAGAAGCAGATCTATTCTACACCCGATAAGTAACAATACGCAATGGTAAGGGGGTTGATACCATTTTATATGAGTGAATATATATATATTTGTTCATCATTCAAAGGACTCATTTGTAAGAATTTTCCTTTATTCATTTTGTCTTCTTTTTTTATGAACTTAGTCAATCTATGGAGAAAATAGGATAATAAAATCAATAGTATTAGGCCACTAAACCCACTGTTACGCTTTCACATCAAAGTGAGATATAGTACTTAATTTTTCTTTTATTTAATGCCTATTGGTGTTCCAAGAGTACCTTTTCGAAGTCCTGGAGAGGAAGATGCATTGTGGATTGACGTATAGTGCGACTTGTCAGATATATTGGGCATACGGTATTTCCCCGTTCTCTTCCCCGATCGAGATATCCCCTCTTTCGCCCGAGAAAGATTGATTCAATTATCAAAAATTTGGAGCGTGAAGTGCAATTAGATCCATTTTTTAGGGAGGGTATACGGACTAATATTATCAATTAGAATAATTTATGGTTGGCTTGGTTAGACCAATTAAATGAAGTATCCAGGCTCCGTTTAGAAAGAAAACCAATTGGTAATAAATATATTTATGATTACGACTTAATATCATATTTATATAATATTTTAGTTATTTCTATTTATTTAGATATTTAGAAATAGAAGTGATCTCAAACTGTTAATCAGTCGAGTAATATGATAAATGCGTTGAATATTTGTTGGAAGACATGAAATAAATTGAAAAAAAATAAAATAAAAATGGAGAAGTCATAGCAAAAGGACGTGGTATTGGGGCATTTGTCCTATATGTACAAATCCAAATCGGGCGGATCTTTACTCGGAGTAGAGCATAAACCTAAAAAAATTGAAGAAGCCCAGTCAGGAACAAGAAAATTACATCGCGATTTAGATTGTATCTCGATGAAACAATACATCAATGAGAAGTTAGTCAGATAAGTTTAGCAATTTTTTTTTTAGATAAACAAAACAGGCCAAAACTCATCTTTCTTGAAAAATGAAAGAAAAGTCCATTTTATAAGTTAAAAAAACCTGTTAGGAAAAAAAAAGCTAGAATCTACACATTGATTCCTTTTTTTCATGATTTTTGTTGAACCGTATGCATCAAAAGGTGCATGTACGGTTTCTAAGGGATATCGTTTTATCCCAATCAACCGACTTTATCGAGAAAGATTACTTTTTTTAGGCCAAGGGGTTGATAGCGAGATCTCGAATCAACTTATTGGTCTTATGGTATATCTCAGCATAGAGGATGATACCAAAGATCTGTATTTGTTTATAAACTCTCCTGGCGGATGGGTAATACCCGGAGTAGCTATTTATGATACTATGCAATTTGTGCGACCAGATATACAGACAATATGCATGGGATTAGCCGCTTCGATGGGATCTTTTATTCTTGTTGGAGGGGAAATTACCAAACGTCTAGCATTCCCTCACGCTCGGCGCCAATGAGTTTTTTATTTGATTTGAGAGAAAAAAAGAAAACTATGCCTTCGCACTATATGAATATTAAGTAATAATAGCATGGCACTTCGAATTCGATATGAGAAATTTTTTTTAAACCCTTAGATTACGTATCGAAAGAGTAGTATGAGATAAAAAGGCATTTTCGATTTTAGCCAATCTATCGGGAGGCCTATTTCAGCGTCACAAACTTTTTTGTTTTCACAGCAGGGGCTCTTAATCTTAACAATTTTTAGGTTATGAAAGAATATGAAAATAAATCTTGTTTTTTTATTTGAAAAAAAAAAAAGAAACTTTGGGATTGCTAAATAACAGATGAAATAAATATATAAAGCAACGGAACCATCATAGTATTTTTATAGTATTTTTGAACTACTACAAAAGGAAGGATGGTTATTGGATCATTTACCAACCCGAGTCTGATAGACCCTATCATTTATTTTCTATTTCTTCGATGTAAGTAAGGTAAGGTAAAAAAAGCGAATTCCATTATAGAGCCGTATGCAATGCGCAAAAGATGCCTGTACGGTTGTTCAATTATATCTTTTTGATTATTCTTTATCTCCTCACTTTCATCATGCGAGATAGAAGAAACATTTTTTATGTTATATCATATATTATCAGGGTAATGATCCATCAACCTGCTAGTTCTTTTTACGAGGCACAGACGGGAGAATTTGTCCTGGAAGCGGAAGAGCTGCTGAAGCTGCGCGAAACCATCACAAGGGTTTATGCACAAAGGACAGGCAAACCCCTATGGGTTGTATCCGAAGACATGGAAAGAGATGTTTTTATGTCAGCAACAGAAGCCCAAGCTCATGGAATTGTTGATCTTGTAGCGACTGAATAAAAAAGAAAAAGAACAAGGATTTCACATGAATTCGTGATTTGGTATTTTATCTTCTTACCGGATTTAATATTCTATTTATTAATTTCTTAATATAGAAAATATAGAAAAAAAAAAAAAAAAAATAAAGAATTCCTAAGCATCCGGTTAAGATCGATCTAAACCAGCACATTATATATATGATTCAACATGCCAACTATTAAACAACTTATTAGAAACACAAGACAGCCAATCAGAAATGTCACGAAATCCCCCGCTCTTGGAGGATGTCCTCAGCGACGAGGAACATGTACTAGGGTGTATGTGCGACTCGTTCAGACCATGGACTAGGACAAAAGAAAGAAAACAATTGATCCAGTATCACCGATCCGTACCAGTGAGTAGGATAGAATAGAATGGACGAACTCCATTGAATATTCAATATCTTAAAAAAAGATCTATCCTTCGGTTGGGGTATCAAATGTATGGTTCCCGTTGGTGCAAATCCAATCACCTCAATTTAAAATTTAAGATGAGAAAGGATTCCCCATTGATAGCAAATGGTATTCATTAAGCAGGGGAAATCTTATTTTAAAAAGTCAAAATTTTAGGCCTTATTCTTGCAAGAACGGACTAACAGGGTCAGCTACTCAGCAAATCTTCATAATTAAATACCGTTACTGTATAAATAGATCTCGTTGTGAAAGACCTAGTACTAGATAATTATGGGTAGAGCCAAAGGGCGTGAACTGTACAAGTTAACAATAACATTGATTAAATGAAGGAAGGGCTCCGGTGTATAGAGAGGACCTCGCCGTTTAAGAAGTAACCATAGAAACGATGGAACCCACTATAATCCATTTTTATTTATTACTTTTTTATTTACTATGTGTTTTTGATACCTAGTATCAATACAATTTTGATTTCTAGGCGAAATGCCTAGAAAAAAATCGTGGTCGGGAAGGTTAGAGTAGCAAAAGCCATTGGAATTTTTATTTTATACATTGGAAGAATCCGTTTTGTTATTAATAGACTAGGACACGGGAAGGGAATAACTGAAAGAAAGGAAATCAATTAGTTATTCATCAAAGTTTCATTTATTCAATGACCAGAATTAAACGAGGGTATATAGCTCGAAGACGTAGAACAAAAATCCGTTTATTTGCATCAACTTTTCGAGGGGCTCATTCAAGACTTACTCGGACTATTACTCAACAGAAAATAAGAGCTTTGGTTTCGGCTCATCGGGATAGGGGTAGACAAAAGAGAGATTTTCGTCGTTTGTGGATTACTCGTATAAATGCAGTAATTCGAGACAAGAAAGTATACTTTAGTTATAGTAAGTTAATACACAATCTGTACAAGAAACAATTGCTTCTTAATCGTAAAATACTTGCACAAATAGCTATATTAAATAAGAGTTGTCTTTATATGATTTCCAATGAGATCATAAAATAAAGAGAGTGAAGGGAATCCGTTGGAATGGTTTAAATGGAGTTCCCTGGAGAATGAACTCTGGGAAGGTAGAGTAGAAATTAGTATGATAAAATATGAAAAAGTCGTCAAAATGAAAATGAAGAAACATGTTGAATAAAAAATATTTCTTATTCTTCTATTCTTCCCCAATTTTTTTTTTTTTTTTTCAAACGACACGACAATCAAATCTGGATTTCCTATTTTTCGAAAAAAAAAAGCGTCAATCCACATTTGAGTTTGGATTGGGATTTTTTTTGATTCAATTCAAGAGTCAGCCTATTTTTTTCTGGTTCTAAGACCAGTAGTTCTAGCGGTTGACTCGCTTCTTTCAAATTGTTTCTCATTATTAAGAAAAGGTAACGGAGATAAAATACGAGCTTGTTTTATAGCAATAGTAATTAATCGTTGTTGTTTTAAGGTCAATCGATTCACCCGTCTAGATAATATTTTTCCTTGTTCGCTAATAAATCGACTAATTAAACTCATGTTTCTATAATCAATTCGATCCCCCGATTGGATCGGAGGCAAACGCCTACGAAAAGATCGCTTGGATTTAAGAAAGATTCGCTTGGATTTATCCATGGTTTGTTTATTCCTTATCCTAAAGAAAAGATCCTAATCCTATTTCTTAATTCTCCATCACGGTTGATCTGATCGAAATAGGATTTGGTTTGTTTATTTTGTTTATATTAAAATTAATATATATTATATATTGTTATATATTAGATATATCTAATATGTCATTTTTGATCTTCCTTGGAACGGAAGACTGACACACGAGTGACCGGTTCGATCTATTTCTTTATCTCCCCGTGAATCGTATGTTTGTAACAACAGGGACAGAATTTTCTCAATTCCAATCGACTAGGCGTATTATGTCGATTCTTTTGAGTAATATATCTGGAAATGCCCGTTGATTCCTTATTAACACGATTTCGAACACAACTGGTACATTCCAAAATCACCGTTACTCGGACATCTTTACCCTTGGCCATGAGCCTCCTTTGGTTTTTGATTCATTCAACTCTTTGATTTTCCGATCCGAAACGAGGAAGAAGAAAGGAACAAAAAAAACAGATAACTCGAAATCGAATTATGAAAGAAAGGTTTCGTTGCAATAAATCAATATAAATCAATATAGTAATAATAACAATATATTAATAAGTAAGTAATATAATGATTTCTAACTATATTATTTAGAATTTTAAATTGCCGTACAGCATTTAATTTTTATTTAAGTATCTTGTATGATATTGTTGCCCCAACCATCACATTTTACTCTATTTTTTATTAATTTTATTTAAATTTGAGCCTGGCCCGAATTACTAGTTTCACCGAGGGGGAATCCCCTTTTTGTTTTTCTAACGTATATTCGAAAAAAAAAGAAGGGAAGGGATTAGTTACAGATATTTGATTCTATCTCTAATCCTCTTCCCCCCCTACCATATCAATAACTAGAATGAAAAAAAGGGGAATATCAACGCATCCGGAAAAAAACGATTGATCTCTATCAATAAACCTGCTAAAGACCCGAACCATAGAGTACTTACTACCGGTGCCACGGAGAGATATGTTTTTAGATCTCGCATTTTAAATTCTCCTCCTTCTTTATTATTTCTAATACATAATGCTAATACATATATAACCAGATGTGTATATGTACTTAATGACTGACCGCTTGTATTTGTACGCGGAATTCCTATAATTCAAGTTGAAATGTACAAAATAGATCGTACTTTTCCGAATCTTAAAAGAAACAAATAGGCCCCTTTAGGCCAGAAATTCTCGAAAAATAGTCATTTTTTACAGGGTCTCATATTTATTTCATACTTTAATATAATAGAAATAGAATAATATAATAGAAATAGAATAGAAAATAGAAGTCTTTTACTATTTTTAATATAATTATATGTTATATGAGACCAAAAAGAAGAAATGACAAGATATTTGTGTATATCAATGGAAGAAATAAAGATATGGAAAACAAAACAGGGATTCTCTACAATGACACTGTAGACCAATTGAAAGGGATGTAGCGCAGCTTGGTAGCGCGTTTGTTTTGGGTACAAAATGTCACGGGTTCGAATCCTGTCATCCCTACCTATTACTTATCTTCTGAACAGTAACGGGGGATCAATTGAGATCGATTAAAAGAAAATTGGATATACATAAAAAATCTTTAATTTTATGATAGTATATATGCAAGACGTATTGGGATCACAAAATATTCATTGTGATAATAAAGCGCTCTTAGTTCAGTTCGGTAGAACGTGGGTCTCCAAAACCCGATGTCGTAGGTTCAAATCCTACAGAGCGTGATTCTGTGTTCTTGTTAGTCGCGCTAGGTCGAAAATTACCACCGAAAAAATGAAACCAATCTAATTTTGACCTCCCGCGAATTAAAGGAAGTAGGAGGTCAATCAAAAAAGGGATGTTAATTAATCAAAGTTCCAACTGATCACCACGTCTGTATTGTAAATATGCAGTTACAAATAATCCAGCCAAGGTAATAGGAATTAGACCCAAGACGATTCCAAATAGAAAAACTTCAATCATTTCAATTTGTTTGAGAGGGGAAAGGGGAGGTAATATCTATGCTTAAATATAAATAGTAATCCGTATTGACTCTAAATCTCAATGACCAAAAATTGGAAATTGATACGGTAAGGAACTATAGAATATATGAACTATCACAGAAAGATTTTTGTATGAATTGTTCATTTAATTAATTTCAAATAAGTCGTATCTTGCTCAAGCCGATAAATAGAGCTGAGGTTATAGTCAAAGCTGCTAGTAGAAAACCGAAATAACTAGTTATAGTAGGCATGAAAAGGCTAAATGAAATATGTTCTTTTTCTACATATGTTTAGAAAGTACTTCCCTAAGTTTCCATTTTTGAAAGATACGAGGATAGGCAAAAATACCAACCAATTGAAAGGATAAGTTCCAATTGAAAGGATAAGTTCAATTGAAAGTTTTTGATTTGATTCATCAAGTATTATAGATGATATTAACAAAAACAAAGTAACAGAAGTAAGAAATCAATTCATCATCTGGGACATTTACGCATCCCGCAATTTCGAATCAACAGATTCGTTGGTCAACTCTTGAGTTGAATAAACTAATATACGTATATAACTAATATATGTATATTGAATAAACTAATATACGTATATAACTAATATATGTATATATAGAATATTCCAAATTCGAAATCTAAATAAGGTAATAATTACGAACTTTTTTTATAACTTCATTCAAACATGAAACTTTCTTTTGGAATAAAATTGAAAAAGAATTTGGATCGTTTTTTATTGTATCAAAATATCGAATCCATTATTTTTTTCGAACGACCAGTGAACTCAGTAGTGGTTCATTCACATAATTTCGCGATTGAAAAGAAAAAAAGTATCACATGACCAGTCAATCAAAACTCGGTTTTACATTTTGTCCTTTCATATCCCTAAGCTCCCTCCTTGTAATTAGGTCAAGAAGGATCCCCTTTGTTTGGGTCTAATATAACAACGCGTGCATCGCAAATATTGATTATTCTTTTATTTATTCGTTGTTCTCTTTTTTTCATGAAATACTATCTACTATTAGTACTGGGCGACTAACCAATTCTTAAAAAAAATTCTACAACCACAAAAAGGATATCTTTTCTTTAGATGTTACATCTAATTGAACCGTGAGAATATGATAAGCTCCTTCAAAAATTATTGGAAAACAACCCGTTGTATTTACATTTTACCTGATCTTCAGTTTCGAGTCCAAAGCCAATAATGAGGAAACCCCTATACTATAGGTAATTTTAGTAACTTTATATTTAATGGTACAAAATTCTAGATCGACACGCAACAAGAAAAGAATAAAGAAATTATCTAACACTTCATTTCGATACTGATTGTGAAATTGCATTGCTGTGTCAGAAGAAGGATCGCTATACTGATTCGGTATACTCTAAAGACACCCTTGGTACAATATTGACGATCTCACAAAGATTTTATTTCAGTGAATTTCCATTTACTGATTTCATCTTTTACGGAATCGACCCCCCCGACTGTACAAGAATATGCGGAGCTCAACATGTCTGGAAGCA